GAATCCATTTGATTCCAACATACATATTGCGGAGGGATTTGGTCATACTCAAAAAGGATTCCTTTTTCCTTTCTTTTCAACTCATTTCTCTCTAATCTACTTTTTTATGGCTCGGCTATCATACCTAGCCGAGCCTTTCCTCTTTATGAAACTAAGAAACTAGGCAAAACCAATAAAGAAACAAATCTATTCACCGAACAAAAGGAGAGAGAGGGATTCGAACCCTCGATAGTTCGTTGAACTATACCGGTTTTCAAGACCGGGGCTATCAACCACTCGGCCATCTCTCCCAAGGATAATTTCTATTTTATTTTTCTTACACCGAATAGAACATAGAACATGGACCCATGGATTGATACTATCACTATCTAGAAATAGATATCAGGCATGAATCTATGCTATGAGTTTCTTTATCTCCATACATATAGAGATGCATGATCCACCAGGCCCTTTAGGGTTGTGACGTAAAAAAAAAGTCACCTGTACGACAAATAAAGTAGTAAAAGGGGGAAATAAGTCATATAGAATCGATGGATTCGTGGTAAAAGACCTCCATGTTTTAGAGTATAAATTTTATTACAATTAGAGTTCGGGGCTGCTAGAGGGATCAAATGGTATATTTATTGATAACGTGGAGGATTAGAAACATGACTATTGCTTTCCAATTGGCTGTTTTTGCATTAATTGCTACTTCATTAATCTTACTTATTGGTGTACCCGTTGTATTTGCTTCTCCTGAGGGTTGGTCAAGTAAGAAAAATATTGTATTTTCTGGTACATCGTTATGGATTGGATTAGTCTTTCTTGTGGGTATCCTGAATTCTCTCATCTCTTGAACCTAGTCGTTCAAGATCCAAAAAGGAAACGACCCCCCCACGAGTTCTTTCGTTTCGAGCTGTGAGACACATGAAAATTCAATAAGAGTCCCCCGCCCTAACCAAATAAAGAAAAAAAAAGGGGGGGATGTCCCCTTCCTTACCTTACTCAAATGTTTTTTTAAAGGAATCAGTAAAAAGAAGAAATATTGAAATCCGATTCCATTTTGCCCACATGGAGTAGTATAAAAATGAATGGAACTATTCCGATTTCATCAAAGTTGAATCGAATACTCATTCTATGACGAAAATAGAGCACCCGCTGTTTGTGTTTGTTGGGTGCATAAGCAGGTATACAATCAAATGGAAAATATAGAAATTCCTGGGATTTCTTTTTTTTATTTGTAATTGGAATAGAGCTATGAGCTAAGGGGGCGTTGTTGAGAGATCGAGAACGGGAAGGGAATTTTCCTTTTCTAATTCTTATGGAACGGGAATCGTAATCTAAATAGAATCATGATCTAAAAGTAGCCATTAACCATAGCCTAAAAAAAGATAGACCAATCAGTCGATTCGTGGCAATTCATTGATTCAAATCGGTAAAAATAGCCGAAAAGGTAGGAGCTTTCTTTTCGCAAACAAATAGCAATAGATATATCTTTTATTTTTTTTAACAGCCGTTCACAAAAAATCTCGGTATTTCCCAGGTTCAAAAGAAGGGTCTTTCTTTGATGAAAGGTTTTCTATTCGGAAAGAATTTGAATTCGTTGTCCGGACTTACCTAACAATCCAATTTGAACAACTCGCTCTTTTTTGGTTTAGGGGCCATAATCATTGTGTAGGAGAGGTGGCCGAGTGGTTCAAGGCGTAGCATTGGAACTGCTATGTAGACTTTTGTTTACCGAGGGTTCGAATCCCTCTCTTTCCGCACCTTCGCCCAATCCGCCAATGTAATGTTAATTGATACAATGTATCAAATCAAATAAGAATGGATACCAGTCCATTATTGTAATAATTCGCCCTTTCTTTCATATAAATTCTTTATTCCTAATTTCTGGGGCATTAGGAAACTGCTGGAAAGAGCAGACAGGGGATCCAAATTTCCTTACTGATCCATGATACATGAATGAGAGAAAAACCTCTGGTCCCCTTACTGCGTGAATAAGGTTGCCCGAAACCTTGTTGTTATCTTAGTTAGGGTTAAATCTGACGAGAATAATATTCTACGACCAACAATTCCTTTATTTCTTTTAAACCGACCCCTTCCCTATCTACTATTTGTTTGACTGATCCCTTTAATAAGTCGCGTGGGTCATCAGATAATCTATGATTAAGAATCAAATGGTCTGGTAATGCCTTTTGATTCTTGGCGGATGAATCAAGATAATTTTGAATCAGAGCTCTTGATTTTTCTTTCTCCCTCGCTGAAATAATATCTCGGGGTTTGCAGCGATAACTTGGTATATCGACTATGCGATTGTTTACTAAAATATGTCTATGATTAACTAATTGGCGGGCTTGAGGAATAGTCGAAGCCATACCCAATCGGAAAAGGGTATTATCCAAACGCATTTCAAGTAATTGTAGTAAAACTTGACCCGTTGGCCCCTTGGCTTTTCCGGCGATACGAACGTATTTCAGTAATTGCCGTTCTGTAAGACCATAATGAAAACGCAATTTTTGTTTTTCTTCTAAACGAATACGATATTGAGATTTTTTCTTGGCGCGCGATGGGTTTCTAGGATCCTTTTCGCCTCTAGGATCACTTACGTCGCTAGGCTGTTTACTAGTTAGTCCCGGTAAAGACCCCAGGCGGTTTATTTTTTTTTGACGAGGTCCTCGGTAACGCGACATAAAGACTCCTTTTGGATTTCCTAAACCTAAATTAAAACTGAACTCAATGATAAACCAAGCGAAAGCGTTGAAATACAAAATTTCATTTTAATACAAAATATTACAAAGAATAATGAAATTAAGTTTAGCAATATTCGGAGTCGGAACTTTCTTTTATAGACATACAAATAAAAAAGAGGTCCTTTTTTGGTTTGTTTTGCGGGGATCTAACTCCTTCGATTTTGATTCCTAATTGGAAGTTCCTACGACAAAAAGGTAGGCCCTTGGACAAGGAGGGACGAAGCCCTTTCAATATTCTGTGATTTCAAACATTATCCACGATTTTCTGTAAAAAATCACAGAACTAAAGCCGGCTATCGGAATCGAACCGATGATCGTCGCATTACAAGTGCGATGCTCTAACCTCTGAGCTAAGCTGGCTCAACTAAGATCCATTTTTTAGGCATAGGAAGTCAGTAAACTGCAGGGATCTTGGCTATTAATATTCACTATTCAATTCATTCTTAGCGATTCAGAATTCGAATTAATAATAAAAAAAAAAAGAATATAGAATCCAACTTTCAAATAAATATGTGAAATTATATCACAGAACATAACAATTCATCTAAGAATTAAGAGAGGGGTCCATATAGTAATAGTCTCAAATTTCTATTTCTTTCTCAATTCTATCTTTATCAATAAAAAATATCTTCTTTTTCATTTTTTATTTCACTCAAACGGGTATTTCCCTTTTTTTCAATTTCTTTTTTTATATTTAATTCTATTTCATTACATAGTTTCATTCTAAATAAATGGAATGCTTAGTTATATCAATTAATTAATAACTAGATTATGGTTAAATATGAAATAGTTCTAGAATCTATTCTACTCTATTCTATAGATAATATATTCTATATAGAATATATTTTATGTAGTTCATCTAGTCTAATCTAATTAGATTCGATTCATATTTAAGAAATAGAGAACGAAATTCCCATTTTATTTCTCGCATTTTCGTTTTTTTTATCTTATATAGCCTAGCATTTGCTCTAAGGAAAGGATAAGAAAAAAAAGAAAAAAGAAATTCAGACTGTAATGGGAAATCCCTATGTTTTCATGCGAAAATAGTGAAAGCTAAAGACGAAAAAAAAAAAGAAAGAACAGACCAGTCAAGTATTTAAAATGAGATTTAAAAAAAGGAGAGGAAGGGAAGCCTATACATATTGTGTAATATAGATTTCTCCGTCTAGATTAAGTTGTGGGTACAGAAATGATAGAATCGTTTTCGACCAAACCAAATGGCAGTTTCCGACAGAATCAAGATGAAATAAAAAGAAAGACCTATACGAGATAGGAATAGGTATCTATCTAATTCTAATGAATTCAATGGTTCTAGCATAAATGAAAGAGAGGGGGAAGGGTATCATAACGAGATCCTAATTTCAAAAATCTGAAAACAAACCTTTTTTCAAAAAAAAAGAAGGGGGTATGGCGAAATTGGTAGACGCAACGGACTTAATTGGATTGAGCCTTAGTATGGAAACTTACTAAGTGATAACTTTCAAATTCAGAGAAACCCTGGAATAAAAAAGGGGCAATCCTGAGCCAAATCCTGTTTTACGAAAATAAAGAGGGGTTCAGAAAGCGAGAATAAGCGAGAATAAAAAAAGGATAGGTGCAGAGACTCAATGGAAGCTGTTCTAACAAATGGAGTTGGCTGCGTTGCGTTGGTAAAGAAATTCTTTTTTTCTATCGAAACTTCAGAAAGGACGGTGGTAAACCTAGAGTATATACATACGCATACGTACTGAAATATTGCTTCAAATGATTTCAAATGATTAATGAGGCCCCGAGTCCATCTTTTGATTCGATTCTGATTCTATAGAATCAAATAGTCATTGATTCAAATGATTCACTCCAAAGTCTTCTAGATCTTTTCAATAACTGATTAATCGGACGAGAATAAAGAGAGAGTCCCGTTCTACATGTCAATAACGACAACAATGAAAGTTATAGTAATAGGAAAATCCGTCGACGTTAAAAGTCGTGAGGGTTCAAGTCCCTCTATCCCCAAAAAGGCTCCTTTGACTCCCTAACCCTTTATCCTCTGCTTTTCCAAATTCGTTATCTTTCTCATTTATTCGCCCTTTTCCAAAAAGTACCCAATCGGCCCTTTTTTTCCTCTTATCGCAGGTCTTGTGGTATATTTTATATACGTACAAATGGGGATCCCAGGAATCCTCATTTGATTTGTTGAAGGATTCAGAATCCATATTCTTGCGCGCGCTGAAACTTAAAAAGCCCTTTTTTTCTTTTTAAGGATCTAAGAAATTAGGAGCGAGTAAAAGACTT